TGTTAAAGCTTCCATAAAAGCCAGACTAAGCAATAAAGTACCTCGTATTTTACCCTCTGCTTCTGGTTGTCTCGCGATACCTTCTACGGCTTGGCCCGCAGCAGTCCCTTGTCCAACTCCCGGTCCAATAGAAGCCAGCCCTACAGCCAATCCAGCAGCAATAACGGAAGCAGCAGAAATCAGTGGATTCATGGTAAGCTCCTCGCATAAAAATAAAGAAATGGTTAATGATACAAGCAACCAATGAATTATGGCTTATTATTCCATTACTAAGATCCATCCAATCTAAATAACTATGAACTACAAATTTTAAGTAATGAGATTATTGAATGAGCAGAACTATTTAGATCTCGCGTTTTTAGTTCCTATCCATCGGATCTAGTTCTTCCATTTCATTATTTATTTGTTCCGAGCCGTTCTTTCAATTACAATTATGATTATGCATATGCACTCTTTTTCTTCTATATGCTTGATTTCATCTGTTTATTCATTCGGCGAGGCCAAAAAAGTCTTTCTATTGTAATTTTTAATTCCTATCTAAAATCGCGATGGGGTAGAAAAGTCAATAAGATATATGGATAGTTCATATATAACTAATAAGGATCTAATATCACATATACATGATTTCTTCCATAACGTAAACCAAAAATTCAAATCTTATATTCAACCCGATTCTAGAATCATTCTTTGAAACATATAGAAGGGTTTACTTATAGACATAGACATTAAAAAAATTATGTATATCCAGTTCGACCCCACCCCTAACCCATTTTTTATGAATCTCGTTTGTAAATTATTAGTTCCTTTTATTTATCATTATCCCGCATTAATACAAACATGAATACAAACGAACTAATTTCTTAGTCTGAATCCTTACATATTACATATCAATAAATATTTGAGATCCAATTGCATGCAATGAATTTGAATTTGGATCAATATCAACCATTGAATTGAAAATCAAACGAAATGAGAATAGTTCCACAAAAACATTCATTTTTTTATCACACATTGGAACTGGATAGCATAACAATTCTTATCCAAATTATGTATGAATCATAACATAATAAGGATTGACTGAACAAATATATAGAAATAGAATGAATATTGAGGTGAGGGGAGTATGTCATAAGTGGCCCAAACAGAAATCTTTGGAAAAGCTTTTTTTTTTTAGATCTGCTTCCTTCTTTTTTGACAACTGAATTCCATATCGTAATCTTTTTTACTACTACTCTAAATCATATATACCCGATATTGTATTTTTTTTTTCCAGAATGTATTATCTGAACCGCCCATACATTGCGTTGGTATAACTAAAAAAGAATATTTTGAAAGCTAGTCAATGATGGCCCTCCATGGATTCCCCTATATAAGCCGCCGCTAAGGTTGCGAAAATAAGAGCTTGAATACCGCTTGTAAATAATCCAAGAAACATGACAGGTATAGGAACTACTGAAGGGACTAAAGAAACAAGAACAACAACTACTAATTCATCAGCCAATATATTACCAAAAAGTCGAAAACTAAGTGATAAGGGTTTTGTGAAATCTTCTAGAATATTGATTGGTAAAAGTATTGGAGTTGGTTGAATATATTTACCGAAATAACCCAATCCTTTTTTTGTAAGACCCGCATAGAAATAGGCTACTGACGTAGGTAAAGCTAAAGCAACAGTAGTATTTATATCATTCGTGGGTGCGGCTAACTCCCCATGAGGTAACTGTATGATTTTCCAAGGTAAAAGAGCCCCCGACCAATTGGAAACAAAAATAAATAAAAACATAGTTCCAATAAAAGGAACCCAAGGGCCATATTCTTCTCCAATTTGAGTTTTGCTCAAGTCTCGAATGAATTCAAGGACATATTCGAAAAAATTCTGACCGTCAGTCGGAATGGTTTGTGGATTCCGAACAGCTATAGTAGCAGAACCTAATAAGATAGCAATTACGAACCAAGAAGTAATAAGTACTTGGGCATGAACTTGGAAATCTCCTATTTGCCAATAGAAATGTTGGCCTACTTCTACACCGGAGATATCGTATAACCTTTTTAGTGTGTTGATGGAACATGGTAGAACATTCATATTGCCCTCTGACATAAGTAGAACTTAAAACGGAATTATTTTTATTTAACCATCTCTTTATTGATTCGCCTACTTTAACTGAATTGTATATTTCGAATACTAAGTAATTACAGAATATCCCCAGCAATTTGGATCTCTTTTTCGATATTCAGGATATAGTAACCGATTCCATAAATTAATGGAATTCACGAAGTAATTGACTTATCTTATTATTATTCTTAATTTTTATTTATCTTTATAGCTAGAACGACCCTCACAAATTGCTGATACTAATTTGTTAAGAATTAATCGGATTGAAGCTATGGCGTCATCATTGGCTGGAATCGAAATATCTGCAATATCTGGGTCACAATTTGTATCGATTAAACAAACTGTTGGAATTCCCAAAGTAACACATTCTCGAAGAGCTGTATATTC